TCCAACAAACAAAGTAAATAGGGCTAATACAAACAAAGGGAATAACATAGTATTGTCTGATTCCTGGGGATACAAAAAAGTGTTCTTGTTATCAAACTGATTAATAGTAATTAAGGGTCGTGTCATCTTTCTTACATTACCATCAAGTCGACATACCTTCTTCGAAAAAAAAGAAGGCTTTTCATTTTCATTATTATTCGTTGTTAATAGAGTTAATAAACGAATTTTTTTTTTTTTTGTTTTTGGACCTTCTTTACCCCATAGAGATATTGAATAGAACAAGCTACTTTTTTTTCCACTGTAATTTTTACAATGAACGTTTAAATACCCTTCAAAAGTAAGTAAATAGATCCGAAACATATAAAATGCGGTTAATCCTGCCGTTAAACAAGCTATTATTGCAAAAATAGGTGAATACAACCAACTATCATTAAGAATTTCATCTTTGGACCAAAAACAAGCAAGAGGCGGAATACCACAAAGAGAGAGTGTACCTAATAAAAAGGTATTTTTTGTAATTGGCACATGTTTTGTTAAACCCCCCATAAGAACCATATTCTGACTTTTATCTGGAGAATATCCAACAATAGCTTCCATTGAATGAATAATCGATCCGGATCCTAAAAACAATAATGCTTTGGAATAAGCATGAGTAATCAAATGAAATAAAGCAGCTCGATAAGACCCCATACCTAGGGCTAACATCGTATAACCCAATTGAGACATTGTGGAATAGGCCAAACTTCTCTTAATATCTTTTTGAGCAAGAGCTAAAGTGGCTCCTAATAATATTGTTATTATACCTATCAAAGATATTAGATTCATTATGTAAGGTATGACTATGAAAAGAGGAAAAAGGCGAGCTACAAGAAAAATTCCCGCTGCTACCATAGTAGCAGCATGTATAAGAGCTGAAATAGGAGTAGGCCCCTCCATTGCATCGGGTAACCATACATGAAGGGGAAATTGCGCCGATTTAGCAACCGCACCGACAAATAAGAATAAAACACACAAAGAAACAAATAAAAAATTTGTCCCATTATTATTATTATAAATCAAGTTATTAAATATTTCGAACAAATCCCGAAATTCGAAACTACCTGTGATCCAATAAAGACCCAAAATTCCTAATAATAAACCAAAATCCCCTACACGATTAGTTACAAACGCTTTTTGACAAGCATTTGCCGCAATAGGCCGTGTGAACCAAAAACCTATTAATAAATATGAGCACATTCCAACTAGTTCCCAAAAAATATAAATTTGTATCAAATTAGAACTAGTAACTAATCCCAACATGGAAGCATTGAAAAAACTCATATAAGCAAAAAATCTCAAATATCCTTGATCATGAGACATATAATTGTCACTATAAATAAGAACCATAATTCCAACCGTAGTGATTAATATTGACATAATAGAAGTAAGTGGATCAATCAAGTAGCCGAACTCTAAAGAAAAATCATTATTAATGGTCCAAGACCATACATATTGATATATGGAACTGCTATTTATTTGAGGAATAGACAGATTGACCGAAAAAGTCATAACTATACTTAACAATAAAACACTAGTAAAAGACCACATACGCCGAAGATTTTTTGTTGCTGTTGGAAAAAGGAGAAGTCCCACTCCTAGTAACATAGGAATTGGAAGTGGAAGGAAAGGTATGATCCATGCATATTGATATGTATGTTCCATAAAAAAATAAAACCCTTTTATTCTTATTTATTCTTAATTACTTGTTTCCGATTCACCGGTTATTCTCTCTTTTGAGATTGAAAGGAGTCAATAAAAAAAAATCAAGATATACAAGAACTTAAATATAAGTTCCTAATTATTTAGAATTGTTATCAAATACTTCAAATATTCAGATCAAAAAGTTACAATTGGAAAAATGATATGACAAAATTAGTACTTACTTTAGTACTTATTATTGAAAGGTACATACTTAGTTATTAAATTAGTTATTAAATAAGATATTTATGAAGAGACATAAAATGCAAATTCTATATTACGAAAATTTATATCTATAGAGCAAGGATAAAGAATTATACCACAAATAGGACTCGATTATGATATGAATCATAGGATCTACTGCGGTCAAGTAATTTCACCCAAGAGACTAAGATAAGAACTAATTATTTTATTTAGTTTATTCGCAATCAGTAACTAATTCATTGTGCAACTGATTGATTCTCTTCTATTCCAATGAATAGATTATTTATGTTTATAGGAAAGATTAGGATATCCCGCACTTTACTTTATATAACATAGAATTCAAAAAAGGAATTACTAAAGTGGCTTTCTTTTATCAAGCTATGTAACCATTAACAGATTAGATTAGCTACAACAAATTATATTAATTACTAGTCTCATTCGAATTCTCAAATTTGAATTAGGTGTACTTTTTCTTTACAAAAATACACAGAAATCTAAATGGAAGCCCTTTGGGTTCTTTATTTTATAATTTATCAACTTCAACCAATTCTATTTCTATGGCACAACGGATACTATAGATTTGAATGAGTATATAGTATATTAAGGTACCAATCAGTACGAATTATTCTTTCGTCCGGATATTGTATGAAATAGGAATATACAATTTTTTTTTTTGACAAAATCCCATATTGTTTTTCTTTTTTTGTTCTTAGTAAGGTAATACTTTTCATTTTCCATCTCTCTCTATATATATATTTATTTTTTTTAATAAAGATAGTATTATTTAGAGAATCAATAGATCGATAATGAATAATAACGCTTTGTTTTGAACAATAACTAGATGTCTTTGACATCCAACTATAACAATGAGTAGCCTCTTAGTTTTTGCATGGCAGTTCCAAAAAAACGTACTTCTATGTCAAAAAAGCGTATTCGTAAAAATTTTTGGAAAAGGAAGGGATGGTGGGCCGCGTTAAAGGCTTTTGCGTTAGCAAAATCTCTTTCTACCGGGAATTCAAAAAGTTTTTTTGTGCGCCAACTAAATAATCAAACGTTAGAATAAAACGTTAGACTAATCTGAATCGTCCTGACTCGAAAAAGTCTAATTTATAATTGAAAATGAATGATTTCCTTTCCTTAATTGGTTTGAACAGATCAATATGAAATGGAATTCGCTTCACTCGTATGATATGTCGAATAAGAATTCTTCTGTCTATTGAATTCAAAATCAAAATAGTACTTTTTTGTTTGAAAAAAAAATCAATAAAGACAAAATACAAGGTTTAACATTTCTTTTTATTTTAGTATGTTTTATCATTTTCGAGATGGGGATTCTTATTTTCCCCATCGACTCATTTGTCACAATAATATTTTTCTTTTACTTAAAAGATACTTTTATTTAGAAGAGAAAATAGAAGATCTTTAATAAAAATAAATCAATGGGTCGTTGAAACTCATTTATTAAGTTTCAAATTTGTTTTGTAACTTTCGGAATCATTATTTCTCTGAATCAATATATACTCCTGTCTTCAATCTAATCGATAAAAGACCTTTTTTCTTTCCTATTTAGGTGGATATTATGCACGAAGAATATATCAATATTTAGTGATCCAAAATAGATACGATGTTTGCACTCTAAGATTGACTAAGATAGAGTTTTATAACTCTATGTTCCTTATTCCCTTCCTTTAGAAATATAAAGAATTTTTTTTTTTTTTAAGTACGGTAAAATTCCGATAGAAATAAAACTTTTTTGTTATATGATATATCCAGTCCAATCTCTAATTGATTTGATAAATCCTAACACAAATTATCTACCCAACAAAAATCCTAACAATTAATACAATTTGTATACAAAGCTATACAAATATTTACATAAATTCTTTTGGATGTTGGTCTCAAATTGTGATACATAAAAATCCTATGTTTTTTTTTTTCAAAATCCATTTTTTTTAGATTCATGAAATCAGATAAATGAGAAATGAATCAGTAAAAAATTGAAATGAGAAAGGGACTTTTCTTTTGAGTTATATGCATGAATTGAGGGTAGAACTATCTAGTTACAACAGTTATATTCTAGGAAACCGAAACTGCGTGAAAACCCATTGTTAAGTTAAACAAAAAAAAAAACGGAGACAACATAAAATGAACGGTCAAATCCCTATTTAAACATTTAAACAAATTTTTATTCATCAATTTGAATGTTTCCTAAAAAATATTGCATTGAATTGATTAGTTCAATCTCGACGATTGAATAATAATAGGTTATTATGATTTCGAGAGAGCCGCTATGGTGAAATTGGTAGACACGCTGCTCTTAGGAAGCAGTGCTAGAGCATCTCGGTTCGAGTCCGAGTGGCGGCATCTTCTAAAAGAGATGCAATAATCCCTATAATAAACAATGAATTCAATTCCCGATTTCCATTTCGGGATCCTCTTTTTTTTTTCTTTTGTAAAGACGAAGAAACAAATTCTATTTATGATATTTTCGACTTTAGAGCATATATTAACTCATATCTCCTTTTCGGTCGTTTCAATTGTAATTACAATTCATTTGATAACCTTATTAGTCGATGAAATCGTAGGACTTTATGATTCGCCAGAAAAGGGCATGGTAGCTACTTTTTTCTGTATAACAGGATTATTAGTCACTCGTTGGATTTATTTGGGACATTTCCCATTAAGTGATTTGTATGAATCATTAATTTTCCTTTCATGGAGTTTCTCCATTATTCATATAGTTCCATATTTTAAAAAACATAAAAATAATTTAAGCGCAATAACCGCGCCAAGTGCTATTTTTACCCAAGGATTTGCTACTTCAGGTCTTTTAACTGAAATGTCTCAATCCGAAATATTAGTACCCGCCCTCCAATCTCAGTGGTTAATGATGCATGTAAGTATGATGGTATTGGGCTATGCAGCTCTTTTATGTGGATCATTATTATCAGTAGCTCTTTTAGTGATTACATTTCGACAAGACATAAGGATTCTTTGTAAAAAGAATCATTTTTTTACAAAGTCATTTTCCGTTGATGAGATTCAATATATCACTAAAG